TACGATGCATTGCCGCTCGAAATCAAGATATTGGGATTGGACTTGCCAATCGATTCATAACCTTTCGAGCACAACCAATATATATTCGAACCCCTTTTACTTGCAGGAATACATCTTGGATCTGTCAATTATGTTATGGCAGAAGCCCCACTCACGGTGACCTGGTCGAGTTGGGGGAAGCCATAGGTATTATTGCGGGTCAATCAATTGGGGAACCGGGGACTCAACTAACATTAAGAACTTTTCATACGGGTGGAGTATTCACAGGCGGTACTGCCGAACATGTACGAGCTCCTTCTAATGGAAAAATAAAGTTCAATGAGTATTTGGTTCATCCCACACGTACCCGTCATGGGCATCCTGCTTTTCTATGTTCTATAGACTTGCATGTAACTATTGAGAGTCGAGATATTATACATAGTGTGAATATTCCACCAAAAAGTTTGATTTTAGTTCAAAATGATCAATATGTAGAATCTGAACAAGTGATTGCCGAGATTCGTGCCGGAACGTCTACTTTTCATTTTAAAGAGAGGGTTCGAAAACATATTTATTCTGAATCAGAGGGAGAAATGCACTGGAGTACTGATGTCTACCACGCACCTGAATATACATATAGTAATGTTCATCTATTACCAAAAACAAGTCATTTATGGATATTAGCGGGGGGTCCGTGCAGATCCAGTATAGTGTCTTTTTCGCTTCACAAGGATCAAGATCAAATGAATGTTCATTCTTTTTCTGTCGACGAAAGATATAGCTCTGACCTCTCAATCACTAAGGATCGAGTAAGACATAAATTGTTGAATCCTTCTGGTACTCGTAAAAAAGATAGGGAAATTCTTGATTATTCAAGACTTGATCGAATTATATCCAATGGTCATTGGAATTTCATATACCCTTCGATTCTCCAAGAGAATTCTGATTTCTTGGCGAAAAGACGAAGAAATAGATTTCTCATCCCATTACAATACGATCAAGAACGAGAGAAAGAATTAATACCCTCTTTTGGTATTTCGATTGAAATACCCATAAATGGTATTTTACGTAGAAATAGTATTCTTGCTTATTTTGATGATCCACGATACAGAAAAAAGAGTTCGGGAATTACTAAATATGGGACCGCGGAGGTGGATTCAATAGTAAAAAAAGAAGATTTGATTGAGTATCGAGGAGCAAAAGAATTTAGTCCGAAATACCAAATGAAAGTGGATCGGTTTTTTTTTATTCCCGAAGAGGTGCATATCTTACCCGGATCTTCGTCTATAATGGTCCGGAACAATAGTATCATTGGAGTAGATACACAACTCGCTTTAAATACAAATACAAGAAGCCGAGTAGGTGGATTAGTCCGAGTGGAGAGAAAAAAAAAAAGTATTGAACTAAAAATCTTTTCTGGAGATATTCATTTTCCCGGAGAGACAGATAAGATATCCAGACACAGTGGCATTTTGATACCACCAGGAACAGAAAAAAAAAATGATAAGGAATCAAAAACAAAATCGAAAAATTGGATCTATGTCCAACGGATCACACCTATCAAAAAAAAGTATTTTGTTTTGGTTCGACCCGTAGTCACATATGAAATAGCTGATGGGATAAATTTAGCAAAACTTTTCCCTCAAGATCTCTTGCAGGAAAAAGAAAATGTCCAGCTTAGAGTTGTCAATTATATCCTTTATGGAAATGGAAAGTCAATTCGAGGAATTTATCACACAAGTATTCAATTAGTTCGGACTTGCTTAGTATTGAATTGGGACCAAGAAAAAAACGGTTCTATGGAAGAGGTTCATGCTTCCTTTGTTGAAGTAAGGGCAAATGATCTGATTCGTGATTTCATAAGAATTGAATTAGTCAAGTCTACTATTTCCTATACCGGAAAAAGGTATGATACGGCAGGTTCGGGATTGATTCCTGATAATGGATTAGATCGCACCAATATCAATCCTTTTTATTACAAAGTGAAGATTCCATTAGTTACCCAGCATCAAGGAACTATTGGTACGTTGTTGAATCGAAATAAGGAAGGCCAATCTTTGAGAATTTTGTCATCATTCAATTGTTTTCGAGTTGGTCCATTCAACGGTTCGAAATATAACAATGTGGCAAAAGAATCGAATCCCATAACTCCAATTAGGGGTTTGTTGGGCCCCTTAGGTACAATAGTACCTAAAATAGTGAACTTTTATTCATCTTATCATTTAATAACTCATAATCAGATCTTGTTAAACAAATATTGGCTACTTGACAATTTTAAACAGACTTTCCAAGTACTTGAAGTACTTAAATACTGTTTAATAGATGAAAATAGGAGGATTTATAATCCCAGTCCATGCAATAACATCATTTTGAATCCATCCCATTTGAATTGGTGCTTTCTACATTACAATTATTGTGAAGAGACATCCACAATAATTAGCATTGGACAATTTATTTGTGAAAATATATGTCTATTTAAATATGGACCACACATAAAAAAATCTGGTCAAATTTTAATTGTTCATGTTGACTCTTTAATTATAAGATCAGCTAAGCCTTATTTGGCCACTCCAGGAGCGACTGTTCATGGACATTATGGAGAAACCCTTTCTGAAGGAGATACATTAGTTACATTTATATATGAAAAATCCCGATCTGGTGACATAACGCAAGGTCTTCCAAAAGTGGAACAAATCTTAGAAGTGCGCTCGATTGGTTCAATATCGATGAACCTTGAAAGGAGAGTTGAAGGTTGGAACGAGCGTATACCAAGAGTTCTTGGAATTCCTTGGGGATTCTTAATTGGAGCTGAGTTAACCATAGCCCAAAGTCGTATCTCTTTGGTTAATAAGATCCAAAAGGTTTATCGATCCCAGGGGGTACAGATCCATAATAGACATATAGAGATTATTGTACGACAAGTAACATCAAAAGTGTTGGTTTCAGAAGATGGAATGTCTAATGTTTTTTTACCTGGAGAACTAATCGGATTGTTGCGAGCGGAACGAGCAGGGCGTGCTTTAGACGAAGCAATCTGTTATCGTGCAATTTTATTGGGAATAACGAGGGCATCTCTGAATACTCAAAGTTTCATATCCGAAGCAAGTTTTCAAGAAACTGCTAGAGTTTTGGCAAAAGCTGCTCTACGGGGTCGTATTGATTGGTTGAAGGGTCTGAAAGAAAATGTTGTTTTGGGGGGGATTATCCCTGTCGGTACTGGATTCAAAAAATTAGTGCACCGTTCAAGGCAAGACATTCATTTTGAAATCAAAAAGAAAAATCTATTCGAGTTGGAAATGAGAGATATTTTGTTACACCATAGAGAATTTTTTTGTTCTTGCGCCCCAAGCAATTTCTATGACACACCAGAAAAATCATTTAAGCGAATTCATAATTCTTAAGGAGATATTTTTCTTTTTACTTTACTAGTTATTGATTGGGTACTAAAAAAAATGAAGAAATTAAGTTAAGTAATAAAAAAAATGAAAGGTTTGGGCTGTGTATCAACGGTCAATCCCGGCAGAAGGTTCCGTAGGAACAATTATTTATTTGTTAAAAAAAAAAAAAAGAAAGCGTGGGAAAGATGACAAGAAGATATTGGAACATCCATTTGGAAGAGATGATGGAAGCAGGAGTTCATTTTGGTCATGGTACTAAGAAATGGAATCCTAGAATGGCCCCTTACATCTCTGCAAAGCGTAAAGGTATTCATATTATAAATCTCACTAGAACTGCTCGTTTTTTATCGGAAGCCTGCGATTTAGTTTTTGATGCAGCAAGTCGAGGAAAAAACTTCTTAATTGTTGGTACCAAAAATAAAGCAGCGGATTTAGTAGCATCAGCTGCAATAAGGGCTCGATGTCATTATGTTAATAGAAAATGGCTCGGCGGTATGTTAACGAATTGGTCCACTACGGAAACGAGACTTCATAAGTTCAGAGACTTAAGAGCAGAACAAAAGATGGGGAAACTCAACCGTCTCTCTAAAAGAGATGCAGCAATGTTGAAGAGAAAATTATCTACTTTGCAAACATATCTGGGCGGGATCAAATATATGACTGAATTGCCCGATATTGTAATAATCGTTGATCAGCGAGAAGAATATACAGCTCTTCGAGAATGTGTCATTTTGGGAATTCCGACGATTTGTTTAATCGATACAAATTGTGACCCAGATCTCGCAGATATTTCGATTCCAGCCAACGATGACGCTATAGCTTCAATCCGATTGATTCTTAACAAATTGGTATCCGCAATTTGTGAGGGCCGTTCTAGCTATATAAGAAGTCGTTGATTATGTTATGATTAAGAATAATAATAATAAGATTAGTTAATTATTTTGATTTATTGGATCGGTTACTATTCTTGTCTTTTATTTTTAAAAAGAGATAAAATGGGATATTGATATTATGTTATGTGATTTCTTGGTATCCTAACTATATGATTAATGATGAAAGTAGATGAGTCGAGAAAGAGATGGTTGAATCAAAATAATTCTTTTTTTCAGTTCGATTTCTGTCAGAGGACAATATGAATGTTATACCATGTTCCATTAAAACACTCAAAGGGTTATACGATATATCAGGTGTAGAAGTAGGCCAACATTTATATTGGCAAATAGGAGGTTTACAAATTCATGCCCAAGTACTTATCACTTCTTGGGTCGTAATTGCTATCTTATTAGGTTCAGTCATCATATCCGTTCGGAATCCACAAACCATTCCGACCGACGGTCAGAATTTCTTCGAATATGTCCTTGAATTTATTCGAGACTTGAGCAAAACTCAGATTGGAGAAGAATATGGCCCTTGGGTTCCCTTTATTGGAACTATGTTCCTATTTATTTTTGTTTCGAATTGGTCAGGTGCCCTTTTACCTTGGAAAATCATACAGTTACCTCATGGGGAGCTAGCCGCCCCCACAAATGATATAAATACTACTGTTGCTTTAGCTTTACTCACGTCAGTAGCATATTTTTATGCGGGTCTTACCAAAAAAGGATTGGGTTATTTCGGAAAATACATTCAACCAACTCCAATACTTTTACCAATTAACATCCTAGAAGATTTCACAAAACCTTTATCTCTTAGTTTTCGACTTTTCGGGAATATATTAGCTGATGAATTAGTAGTTGTTGTTCTTGTTTCTTTAGTACCTTTAGTAGTTCCTATACCTGTCATGTTTCTTGGATTATTTACAAGCGGTATTCAAGCTCTTATTTTTGCAACTTTAGCCGCGGCTTATATAGGGGAATCCATGGAGGGTCATCATTGATTAGTTTTCGAAATATTCTTTATTTTTAAGCTTATCCCAATTGAGGCAATGCATAGTTCAAGATTGGTTCTTAGTTGAGGAACATAATAGATATAAATACATATATATATTACGACTAGAGTTGTAGGAGGAAAGATAGACGATATTACGAAATGGCGGATGAGTTAGTGGGGGTCACCACTAGATATATGGAATGTTTATAAGGCCAGTCACAGTCCCTGTATATTTTTCGAAGAATTCTTCTAGAATCCGATTCAATATAAAAAGAAAATGCAGGCGGTTTACGTTATGAAAGAAACAAATGTATATGTGACATTAGATATATACTAGTTATATAGGGGTTATCTCTATCTATATTTCTATATTAATTTCATTATTTTTTTTATTTTATTCGAAGTTTTAGTTACTTCGACTCAATAGATTTTTGTGATCAAATAAGTAATAATTCATTGGTTGATTGTATCATTAACCATTTTTTTTTGGTGCGAGGAACCTATCATCATGAATCCACTGATTTCTGCCGCTTCCGTTATTGCTGCTGGATTGGCCGTAGGGCTTGCTTCTATTGGACCTGGAGTTGGTCAAGGTACTGCTGCAGGCCAAGCCGTAGAAGGTATTGCGAGACAACCAGAAGCAGAAGGAAAAATACGAGGTACTTTATTACTTAGTCTAGCTTTTATGGAAGCTTTAACAATTTATGGACTGGTCGTGGCATTAGCGCTTTTATTTGCGAATCCTTTTGTTTAATTTAATCCTAGAATGAAAATGTAAAAAAGTACGTTACCTACTTTTTTCTTATTTTATTAACCCGTTGCCATTTGCTTCTGTGAATTATATCAATACTTTAGTCCTACAATTATGTATTTGTTGCTACAATACCCCGGGAAGGAGTGATTTGAGGATGAGGAATTTGTGGATTCACTCGTTTTCTTCCTTCCCGCCCTTAGTTTAGTACGATGGAATTTTGATTTTTCTTTTAGGAAGTGTTTGAACAAAGGAGATATTTTTCAATTGATACGAGACCCAGGACCTAACTTAATAAGTATCTTATCGGATACTTCAAAAAGAATAAGAAATTTTGTAATTCTCAATCTCAAATTCAATAAATAGATTTAATCTACTCCCATTAACATTAAAAAAAAAACGGGAAATTAAGAAAAAGAAATCGATAAAAAAAAAGGGCGAGTCAAGTGATACAAAAAGAACTCTGTTCTTTCTTAGTCCTATCTATAAGAGGAGAGCATATGAACAATGTAACCGATTCTTTCGTTTCCTTAGGCCACCGGCCATCCGCCGGGAGTTTCGGGTTTAATACCGATATTTTAGCAACAAATCCAATAAATCTAAGTGTAGTGCTTGGTGTATTGATTTTTTTTGGAAAGGGAGTGTGTGCGAGTTGTATATTTCACGAATAGGTTGGATCTAACCGACTGCACTTTATTTATGTTATTCTATATTTTTATAGGATAAATAGGAAAAAGGTGCATAATCTCGACGAATTCCTTCTGAGTAAATTCATAAATCATATGTAAGAACCATAGCATTTCGTTATTCATTGGTAAGTTAACTTTGATTCTCTATCAACCAACCAATAATGTGAGACCATTAACATGGTTAAAGCTAAACTGTTTGAAGTCCGGGCACAACATGGTACTCTTTCTACCACTACGTTAATAACGAAATGGTTTAAAAAAGAATAGTTGATAATTTTTTCGATATAGAACACTCATATCGATAAAATGATTTGAACCATTTACTAGAATAAATAAAGGGCGCCTTGCCCTTTATTATATTATCCAATGCCGAATCGGCAACCTATGTTATGTATAAAAAGGGGGAATTTTTGGATTTGAATAAAAAAGGAAATCAAAATAAAATTGAAATTTTCTATATTTCTATAATATAGAAATATCTATTTTCAATGAAATAAAGAACAAATAAAGAAACAACTTTGCTGACAATTATAGATTTTTTGTCTGGTCGGAAGAGTCCTCCTAATATTCTGTTCTTGTATCGGTTTTGATATGTTTGAATACAAACAGAAATAGAGAGGATAGGCTCATTATATTAAAAAAAGATACGGGAATGTCCATAAAATAAAAAATGGAGCGTGAGAGCCAAATGAATCGAAAGATTCATGTTTGGTTCGGGAAGAGATCATGGAAGTTGTGAAATTAATGGTAAGATAATCTACTTTCATTAAATGATTTATTAGATAATCGAAAACATAGGATTTTGAGTACTATT